AAGGGAGAGTTGGAATACAGAGGCGAGCGAAGTAAAGCAATGGATAGTTTAGCTCCTATTGAAATTGAAAAGACTACTATAAATCAAGACCGGGTTCTATATGATATGGATAAAAACTTTTATGGTTGGAGTGAGCGTTCTAATAATGTTGATCTTTTCATTAGCTCAAAGGACATTCGGAATTTAATATCGGATGACACCTTTTTTGTTAGGGATAATAATAAGAATAGTTATTCTATATATTTTGATATAAAAAAGAACAAATTTGAGATTGACAATGATTTGAGTGACCTAGAATTTTTTTTTTATAGTTATTGTAGTTCTAGTTATCTGAATAATAGATCTAAAGGTAACAACGATCTGCACTATGATCCTTACATTAAGGATACTAAATATAATTGTAATAATCACATTAATAGTTGCATTGATTCTTATTTTCGTTCTCACATCTGTATTGATAGTAACTTTTTAAGCGATAGTAATAATTCCAATGAGAGTTACATTTATAATTTCATTTGGAGTGAAAGTGGAAAGATTCGTGAAAGCAAAAATTACAAGATAAGAACTAATAGGAATCGTAGTAATTTAAGGAGTTCTAAGGATTTCGATATAACTCAAAACTACAATAAATTGTGGATTCAATGCGACAATTGTTATGGATTAATGTATAAGAAAGTCAAAATGAATGTTTGTGAACAATGTGGACATTATTTGAAAATGAGTAGTTCAGAGAGAATCGAGCTTTCGATTGATCCGGGTACTTGGAATCCTATGGATGAAGACATGGTCTCTGCAGATCCCATTAAATTTCATTCGAAGGAGGAACCTTATAAAAAGCGTATTGACTCTGCTCAAAAAACGACAGGATTGACTGACGCTGTTCAAACAGGTACAGGTCAACTAAACGGTATTCCGGTAGCCCTTGGGGTTATGGATTTTCGGTTTATGGGGGGTAGTATGGGATCTGTAGTAGGCGAAAAAATAACTCGTTTGATCGAGTATGCTACCAATCAATGTTTACCTCTTCTTTTAGTGTGTTCTTCCGGAGGAGCACGAATGCAAGAGGGGAGTTTAAGTTTGATGCAAATGGCGAAAATTTCTTCGGTTTTATATGATTATCAATCAAGTAAAAAGTTATTCTATATATCAATTCTTACATCTCCTACTACCGGTGGGGTGACCGCTAGTTTTGGTATGTTGGGGGATATCATTATTGCCGAACCCTATGCCTATATTGCATTTGCGGGTAAAAGAGTAATTGAACAAACATTGAAAAAAGCCGTGCCTGAAGGTTCACAAGCGGCTGAATCTTTATTACGTAAGGGCTTATTGGATGCAATTGTACCACGTAATCCTTTAAAAGATGTTCTGAGTGAGTTATTTCAGCTCCATGCTTTTTTTCCTTTGAACAAAAATGAAATCAAATAGAACGGTTAGTTTATCAGAATTAAACGAAAAATCTGCAAAATGCATTTTTCTTTCGAATCCGTTTTTTATCAACATTCTTGTTTACTACTGAGTAAACTTCTATCAACAAGATAAAAAGTTAATTTTTGCTTTCGGGAAGTTCAAATTAGACTAGATAAATAAAAAAAAGTTTATTTTCCTCCCCTGCTTGCGTATGTATAGATAATTCAAATAGAGATATATACGGATCTATAGAGAGTCTTCCATCTTGTTGCATTTCCAGAAAATTCCCTGTTGTGGGATCAGATTCTAATCAATTTTGTAGAAATTTGTAATGGAATCAAAATTTTTCTTTATTAATGACTATTAGGTTGTATATTAGTATTAGATATATTAGATATATATTTACTTAAAGATACTTAGTATAATTATATAATATATATAATAGAAATAATAAAAATACAAGATATTCTAAGATATCTTTAGAATTCAGAATATAACAATAACAGGTACAAATATTAAATTGAGGTACCCATTTTATGACAACTTTCAATAACTTACCCTCTATTTTTGTGCCTTTAGTAGGCCTAGTCTTTCCGGCAATTGCAATGGCTTCTTTATTTCTTCATATTCAAAAAAATAAGATTTTTTAAATCGTATGAGACCTAATCGTATCACTCCTTTTTTTATTTTTAAAACTTCGATTTGATAAAACCCATTTGGTAGAATATTGTATAACACATAGATTCCTACAAACATAAATAAAAAAAGCTCTTATACATGTGTAAACATATTATATAAGTAAATAAATTTACGATCTTTTGAAAAATGGATCATCATCGGGCCGAGGTATGAAATTCAAGTCCATGTATTTATTTGTATGTATATAGCTATAGGGGATCATATAAAGAAGGAGATTTTATTATTTTAGATATAAACAATTCTATGAATTACTCTTAAGGTAAAGGTTCACAACAAAATAGTTTATGAGAGTTACTTTGAAAACAAAAAAAGGAAAGTCATATTTTCTCAATTCCAAAAAATTGTATAACTGGATCTAATATATATGAGTTGGCGATCAGAATCTATATGGATAGAATTTATAACGGGGTCTCGAAAAACAAGTAATTTCTGCTGGGCCTTTATCCTATTTTTAGGTTCATTAGGATTCTTATTGGTTGGAACTTCCAGTTATCTTGGTAGAAATCTTATATCCTTATTTCCGTCTCAGCAAATCTTTTTTTTTCCACAAGGGATTGTTATGTCTTTCTATGGGATCGCAGGTCTCTTTATTAGTTGCTATTTGTGGTGCACTATTTTGTGGAATGTGGGTAGTGGTTATGATCTTTTCGACCGAAAAGAAGGAATAGTGCGTATTTTTCGTTGGGGATTTCCTGGAAAAAGTCGTCGAATCTTTTTAGGATTCCTTATGAAAGATATTCAGTCCATCAGAATAGAAGTTAAAGAGGGTGTTTCTGCTCGGCGTGTCCTTTATATGGAAATTCGAGGTCAAGGGGCTATTCCTTTAATTCGTACTGATGAGAATTTTACTACACGAGAAATTGAGCAAAAAGCTGCTGAATTGGCTTACTTCTTGCGTGTACCAATTGAAGTATTTTGAAATTAATTAATTTTAAAAGACTAAATGCTTTGGCAGTAGGAAGAAAAAATGAAAGAATTTCTTTCGTTTTTTTTGTCAATTGAACATTCATCTATTCTTTTATGCTCGTTTTTTTATATATTTGAAGGAGTTTCTTCGTCTCGAAAAGAGAATAATATTTTTATATTTGAAAAAGTTCTTTTAGTATTGATCGAAAAAGGGGGGGGGGGGGAATAACATCCTGGAAACCCTATTTTTTCTTGATCCAAATTGAAAGTGTATTCTGCGTCTATTTTGGTATTCTTTCTAGATTCAAAGCAAAGACTTAGTATTGAATCAAAAGAAAAAGAGAAAATGGATTCATAGGCTCAATACATTCGATTCGAATTAGAATAGAAACTCATGCTCGATAGAAATATTAGATCTAATAGAATCAACAAATGAAGTAGGTTCATTAACAATTCACAGATTCAAAATGGCAAAAAAGAAAGCATTCATTCCTTTTTTTTATTTTACATCCATAGTCTTTTTTCCCTGGTTGATCTCTCTCTGCTGTAATAAAAGTTTGAAAACTTGGATTACTAATTGGTGGAATACTAGACAATGCGAAACTTTTTTGAATGATATTCAAGAAAAAAGTGTTCTAGAAAAATTCATACAATTAGAGGACCTATTCCGGCTTGATGAAATGATAAAGGAATACCCAGAAACCGATTTACAACAAATTCGTCTAGGAATCCACAAAGAAACAATCCAACTCATCAAGATACACAATGAGTATCATATCCATACAATCTTGCACTTTTCGACAAATCTAATATCTTTCGTTATTCTAAGTGGTTATTCCTTTTGGGGTAAGGAACAGCTTTTTATTCTGAATTCTTGGGTTCAAGAATTCCTATATAATTTAAGTGATACAATTAAAGCTTTTTCGATTCTTTTATTAACTGATTTATGTATCGGATTCCATTCGCCTCACGGTTGGGAACTAATGATTGGTTATATTTACAAAGATTTTGGGTTTGCTCATTATGAGCAAATTTTATCCGGTCTAGTTTCTACCTTTCCAGTTATTCTTGATACAATTTTTAAATATTGGATCTTTCGTTATTTAAATCGTGTATCTCCGTCACTTGTAGTGATTTATCATGCAATAAATGACTAAAAAAAGATTCACGGATCCAATTCTAATCTGTCGTACCTTATACATCATAACCAAATAAAAGTCGTATTTACTTTACTCTTTTTACCCACGAGGGATTCCTTGTATATTTCAACAAAAAAATTTGATTTTTTTTATTTTAAGTAAACGTAAATAGCAGAATTGTGGCTAGGGAAGTATATTATCCACCTACCTAACTTTATTGTAGAAATTTTCGGGATAAATGATTGGACCATGCAAACTAGAAATACCTTTTCTTGGATAAGGGAAGAGATTACTCGCTCCATATCTGTCTCACTCATGATATATATAATAACTTGGGCATCCATTTCAAGTGCATATCCGATTTTTGCCCAGCAGAATTATGAAAATCCACGAGAGGCAACTGGGCGTATTGTATGTGCCAACTGCCATTTAGCTAATAAGCCTGTGGATATTGAGGTTCCACAAACGGTACTTCCTGATACTGTATTTGAAGCTGTTGTTAAAATTCCTTATGATATGCAACTAAAACAAGTTCTAGCTAATGGTAAAAAGGGAGCTTTGAATGTGGGAGCAGTTCTTATTTTACCGGAGGGTTTTGAATTAGCCCCCCCCGATCGTATTTCACCCGAGATAAAAGAAAAGATCGGAAATCTTTCTTTTCAGAATTATCGCCCCGATAAAAAAAATATTCTTGTGATAGGTCCTGTTCCTGGTTTAAAATATAGTGAAATAACCTTTCCTATTCTTGCCCCAGACCCTGCTACTAATAAAGATGTTCACTTTTTAAAATATCCTATATACGTGGGTGGAAACAGGGGGAGGGGGCAGATTTATCCTGATGGTAGC